ACGGTTCCGTGAGATTCCATGTATTCTATAGTTACTTACAGCCTCAATTGTCAATTCTTGGTCATTGAGATTCATGCCAATTCAGATTAGTATTTAGGTATATATATTACCTCTTTTTTTTCTTTCAAACAAATTTAAATGATTGAAGTTTTTCTATTTGGAATCGTCTTAGGTCTAATTCCTATTACTTTGGCTGGATTATTCGTAACTGCATACTTACAATACAGACGTGGTGATCAGTTGGACCTTTGATTAATATCTCTTTTTTTTATCGACCTCCTCTTTTTTTTATTTAATCCACAGGAGGTCAAATTCCTATTGCTGTGCAAAAGTTACTGAATCCCTTTCAGTCTAATTTGATCTAAGAATAAAAAAATCACGCTCTGTAGGATTTGAACCTACGACATTGGGTTTTGGAGACCCACGTTCTACCGAACTGAACTAAGAGCGCTTTCTTATATGAATAGATAAGACTGTAAAGAAAAGGATTACCCCATTTTTTTTTGGATGCATAGTATTATTGAAATACTATGCCCAATTTAAATCGATCTCAGACGATCCCTCGTTACTGCTCAAAGGAGCAGTAATAGGTAGGGATGACAGGATTTGAACCCGTGACATTTTGTACCCAAAACAAACGCGCTACCAAGCTGCGCCACATCCCTTCCATTGCTCTACAGTGTCATTGTAGAGAATTCCTGTCTTGTTTTCCACATCGTTATTTCCTACGTTGATATACACAATTTTCTGTCCATTTCGTCTTTTTTTTTTTTCTCATTTAACATATAATATTTAACATATATTAACATATAATAATAGTCATAGTAAAAGACTTGTATACATATACAAAAATAAATGAGTATTTTTCGCAAATGCTCGGTAAGGGGGAGATGCTTTTTTTCTGTTTTAAGAAAAGAGAAAATCCTATTTACTTTTACTGGATCATTGTACAAAATTTAATATATATTGTACAAAATTTAATATATTAATATTAGAGGAATCTTATGGATTACGTGTACAACTATAAGTGGTCCTTAACTACCGATTTATGTATTACAATAAAAAAGGAGGTTTTTCGATGCGAGATTTAAAAACATATCTCTCTGTGGCACCAGTACTAAGTACGCTATGGTTCGGGGCTTTAGCAGGTCTATTGATAGAGATTAATCGTTTTTTTCCGGATGCGTTGACATTCCCCTTTTTTTCATTTTAGTTATTGAGATGGGAAGGAATGAAGAAGGTTAAAGATAGAATCAAATATCTGTGACTAACCCCCTCTCCGCTTTTCTCTTTTTTCCCTTTTTTCCATTTTTAAAATAAGGGAGGAAAGGGAAAAAATAAGAGTGGATTCACACATAGGGAGGTTCGGGTTCAATAAAAAAATGAATATTATTAAAAAATAATAGAGTAATGGGGGAGTAGAATTGGGTCTAAGGAAAAAGTATTATACAAGATATTATTATACAAGATATTTCAAAGTATTATACAAGATATTTAAACGAGAAATGAAATACTGTACTTCGATTTGAAATAGAGTTTATAAATCTTTGTATTACTTATTTTTTTTTTTTTTTTAATTTTATTTATTATGACTTTAATTTACTATGTACTTCGATCTTTCTTTTAGAATTCGATTTCAAGTTAGTAATTTCTATTTGTTTTCCTTCCTTTCTTCTTCTTCGTTTTGTAGAAGAGTTGAATAAATCCAAAATCCAAAGGAGGCTCATGGCCAAGGGTAAAGATGTCCGAGTAACGGTGATTTTGGAATGTACCAGTTGTGTCCGAAACGAGGTTAATGGGGTATCAAGGGGCATTTCCAGATACGTTACTCAAAAGAACCGTCACAATACACCTAATCGATTAGAATTGAGAAAATTCTGTCCGCATTGTTACAAATATACAATTCATGGGGAGATAAAGAAATAGGGCGAACTTAATATTACCCTTTCAAGGAAGGGTAAAAAATAACATTATATATAACATATTTAAATACAAAATAAACAAATCCTATATCCGTGACTTTCAAAAAAGGAATAAACTAAAACAAACTATGGATAAATCCAAACGACCCTTTCTTAAATCCAAGCGATCTTTTCGTAGACGTTTGCCCCCGATTCAATCGGGAGATCGGATTGATTATAGAAATATGAGTTTAATTAGTCGATTTATTAGTGAACAAGGCAAAATATTATCTAGACGAGTGAATAGATTGACCTTGAAACAACAACGATTAATTACTATTGCTATAAAACAAGCTCGTATTTTATCTTTGTTACCCTTTCTCAATAATGAGAAACCATTTGAAAGAAAGGAGTCGATCGCTAGAACTACTGGTCTTAGAACCAGAACCAGAACCAGAAACAGAACCAGAAATAACTAGGCTTACTTTGGAATCATAATTTTAATGGAATCATAATTAGAATCCGAACTCAAAAGTAGATTGGTATTTTTCCGAGAATCCAGATTAGATTATCGGGTCGTAAGAAAAAAAAAAAAAGAATTGGAGAAAGCTTTTTCTACTGAGCGCGTTCATTCGTTTTGACTATTTTAGCATATTTTTTTTATCCCAGTAATTTCTACTCTAACTTCCCGGAGTTCATTCTTCGGGAAACTCCGTTTAAATTATTCCGACGGACTTTTTATAACCCACTTCTTTTATTATCTCATTGGAAATCGTATAAAGACAATCCCTATTTAATATAGCTATTTGTGCAAGTATTTTACGATTAAGAAGCAACCGTCCCTTGTACAGATCGTGTATTAATCTACTATAACTATGGGATACCCCCCATTCGCGAATTACTGCGTTTATCCGAGTGATCCACAAACGACGAAAATTGCTCTTTTGACTGCCCCGATCCTGATGAGCCGAAAACAAAGCTCTTATTTTCTGTTGAATAATAGTTCGAGTAAGTCTTGAAAGGGCCCCTCGAAAGTTCGATGTAAATAAACGAATTTTTGTTCTACGTCTACGAGCTATATATCCCCGTCTAATTCTAGTCATTGAATAGATGAAACTTCCACCGAATAACGAATTTATTTCTTTTCTTTCAGTTATTCCTTTCCCCTTTCCTAATCTATTAAGAACAAAACGTATTTTTCCAATGTATAAAATAAGAATTCCAAGGGCTTTGGCTACTATAACCTTCCTGACCGCCATTTTTTCTTTTTTTTAGGCATTTCAATGCGCAATAAAGAAATTTTATTGTGTTATAATAGGTGTCAAAAATAAAAAAAAAATGGATAAAGAAATAGCGGATTCCTTCGTTTCTATGGTGCCTTCCTAAACGGTGAGGTCTTCTCTATACACCGGAGCCTTTACTTCATTTAATCAACGTTATTGGTAACTTGTATAGTTCACCCTTTTTGGCCCTACCTATGAATTATCCAGCAATAGGCCTTTCACAATGAGATCTACCTATACAGTAACGGTATTTAATTATGAAACTTAGCTGGGTAGCTGACCCTCTTAGTCCGTTCTTGCCAGAGTAGGAGCTTAATCTTTATGCCTTTTTTATTTTATTTATTTTATTTATATTTATTAAAAAGTAAGTAAATTAAATAAGTAAACATTAATTTAATTTAATTAAAATTAAATTAATTTAAAATAATTAAAAAAAAATTCAAATTAAATAAGTAAATAAGAAAGTAAATAAAAAAAAGATTTCCTCCGCTTAATGGCTAACCATTTGCTACCAATGGAGAATTTCTTCTCATCTTAAATTGAGATTTGCACCAACGGAAACCATAAAATTTATTCACAATGTAGGAATGTGATAGCTTTTTTTATTATTTTTTTTTTATATAGTGAATGGAGTCCCTTCTTACATTCTATACTATTCACCGGTACTGATCATTGATACTGGAAAGTTTTTTTCTTGCTTTTGTACCAGCGCATGGTATGATCTAAACGAGTCGCACATACACCCGAGTACATGTTCCTCGACGTTGAGGGCATCCCCGAAGAGCGGGGGATTTCGTGGCATTTCTGATTGGCTGTCTTGTATTTCTAATAAGTTGTTTAATAGTTGGCATGCTGAATTTATACATAATGGGGCTGGTTTAGATTGATCCTAACCGGAGAATTCTGAATTACTTCCAGTTATTCGAATAGTAAAATCATAGATAAAATCTCAAATTGCGTATTTGTGTGAAATCCGTCTTATTTTCATTCAACTCCTACAAGATCAACAATTCCATAAGCTTGTGCTTCTGTTGCTGACATAAAAGTATCTCTTTCCATGTCTTTGGATACAACCCAAATGGGTTTGCCCGTTCTTTGTGCATAAACCATTGTGAGGGTTTCACGCAGTACCAGCACTTCTTCCGTTTCCATGACAGTTTCTCTAATGTTTGCATCATAAAACAAACAAGCAGGTTGGTGCATCATTACCCTGATGATATAACATAATCAAAAGTTCTTCTACCTCGCATGATGAAGCGAAGAGAAAATAAAGATAAAGACTAATATAATAGGAAAAAAGATAGAATTGAACAACCGTACGGGCATCTTTGATGCATTGCATATGCATACGGCTTTACAATAAAATTGACCCTTACCCTCCAACCCTCCAAAAAAGGGAAAGAAAGAGAAAAGTAAAATATACCAGACCCTGGTGGGTTAAATGATCAAATGGCCACCCTTCCTTTTTCCTTTTTCTTTTTGAATAGTTAAAAACTACTATGATGGCTCCGTTGCCTTATATTATTATTATATTATTATAATATTAATTATTAATATCAATATTATAGTAATATATTCATTCATTATTATTATTATTAATATTTATTATTATATTTATTAATAATTTAATTATTATATTTATTTAATTATTATTATATATATTAATTCATTATTACTATTATTATTATTTTATTTATTATTAATTTATTAATATATTCATATTCATTTTTTTTTTTTTTGTGATTCAGCAATCCCAAAGTTTCTTTTTGAGACAATCAAAGAAAAAATCTTGTTTTTTTCGCACTCCTTGCATAACTGCATAACATAATAACATAATCGAAATATTTTTAAGAGCCTTCTGGTGTGAACAAAAAAGGGTTTGTGACGCTGAGGTGGGCTCCCGATAAATAAGAGAAAATCGGAAATACCCTTTCTCCCATACTACTCTCTCGATACATAATCTAATGTTTTGAAAAAACAATGAAAAATTTTATCATTATCATATCGAATTCGAAGTGCCATGCTATTTTTACTTAATATATATTCCTATTTCATAGGGCGAAGGCATAGTCTTCTTTTTTCTCTTAAATCATTGGCGCCAAGCGTGAGGGAATGCTAGACGTTTGGTAATTGCTCCTCCGAGCAAGATAAAAGATCCCATTGAAGCGGCTAACCCCATGCCTACTGTATGGACATCTGCTTGTACAAATTGCATAGCATCATAAATCCCTATTCCAGGTATTATCCAACCGCCGGGACTATTTATAAACAAATACTGATCCTTGGTATTATCTTCAATATTGAGATATACCATAAGACCCACAAGTTGATTTGAGATTTCGCTATCAACTACTTGTCCTAAAAAAAGGAATCTTTCTCGATAAAGTCGGTTGATTAGGGTACAATTGTAGCCCTTAGGAACCGTACACGCGTCTTTTGATGCATACGGTTCAAAAAAATTGTGAAAACAAAAAAAATCAATGTATGGATTCCAGTCCTCTTTCTTTTAGGTTCTTTCTGACTTCTAACGAAAGGGTTTGTCTTCTTCAATAAAGACGGGTTTTTCTTTTCTTTTTACTAGAAATTTTACATAAAATTTTACATAATAAAAAAAAAAAAAAAAATCACTAAACTTATTGAATTAACTTCTCATTGATGTATTGTTTCATCGAGATTCAATCCTAATCGCGATGGTATTCTCTTGTTCCTGAGTGGGTCTCTTTCATCTTTTTAGGTTTATGCTCTACTCCGGGTAAAGATTCGCCCAATTTGGATTTGCACATATAGGACAAGCACTCCCGCATTACCATTTCTTTTTGTTATGACTTTATACTTTTTCACTTCACTTCTATCGAGTTTGTTCATTAACAGTTTAAGATCAACTCGGTTGAATCATTTCTGATAGAACTCATAATCTTGGGTTTTTATAAACAGAGCCTGGATACTTCATTTTTTTTAGTCCGACCAAGACAACCATAAATTATTAATTATTCTAATTGATAATAGTAATATGAATCCTCCAAAAATGGATCTAATTGTACTTCGCGCTCCAAACTTTTGATGATTCAATGAATCTTTATTGGGCGAAACAGAGGATATCTCGATTGTGGGAGAGAACGGGGAAATCCCATATGACCCAATATATCTGACAAGTCGCACTATAAGTCAACCCAAGATTCATCTTCATCTTCAGCACATCGGAAAGGTACTTTTGGAACACCAACAGGCATTAATTGAAAGAAAAAAGAACTAAGTACTATATTTTACTTTGATGTGGAAACGTAACAATATTATTTTTTTGTCTTTAGAATATTGGCTTTTATCTTTAGATTCGAAAAGGTCATAAAGAAAAACAGAACGAATAAAGTCAAATTATTACAAACAGGGAAATGACTAAATATATACGCATTCGCTCATAGAAAATGGTATTAGTCCCCGTTGCGTATTGATACTTATCGAGTATAGAATAAATCTGCTTCTCTTTGGTCCTACGAATAGAATTGTTCTATTATTTTATTACCAATATTACCAACAGAATCGAACAAATATTAACCCCTGCTCTGAAATAATTCACCGAACGGGGGAGGTCCATAGGATAGTCATAATAGAGTCTTTTCCAATGCAATAAAGTTACGTAGTGTTTATTTATCTTTGATAAAGGGGTATTTCCATGGGTTTGCCTTGGTATCGTGTTCATACCGTTGTATTGAATGATCCCGGCCGGTTACTTTCTGTTCATATAATGCATACAGCTCTGGTTGCTGGTTGGGCTGGTTCGATGGCTCTGTATGAATTAGCAGTTTTTGATCCTTCTGACCCTGTTCTTGATCCAATGTGGAGGCAGGGTATGTTCGTTATACCCTTCATGACTCGTTTAGGAATAACCAATTCATGGAGCGGTTGGAGTATCACAGGAGGGGCTGTAACGAATCCGGGTATTTGGAGTTACGAAGGTGTAGCTGGGGCACATATTGTATTTTCTGGGTTATGCTTTTTGGCAGCTATCTGGCATTGGGTATATTGGGATCTAGAAATTTTTTCTGATGAACGTACAGGGAAACCTTCTTTGGATTTGCCTAAGATCTTTGGAATTCATTTATTTCTTTCAGGGGTGGCTTGCTTTGGTTTTGGTGCATTTCATGTAACCGGCTTGTATGGTCCTGGAATATGGGTGTCCGATCCGTATGGACTAACAGGAAAAGTACAACCCGTAGATCCAGCATGGGGCGTGGAAGGTTTTGATCCTTTTGTTCCGGGAGGGATAGCCTCTCATCATATTGCAGCAGGGACGTTGGGCATATTAGCGGGTCTATTCCATCTTAGTGTCCGCCCCCCACAACGTCTATACAAGGGATTGCGTATGGGAAATATTGAAACCGTCCTTTCTAGTAGTATCGCTGCTGTCTTTTTTGCGGCTTTTGTTGTCGCCGGAACTATGTGGTATGGTTCAGCAACTACTCCGATCGAATTATTTGGGCCCACTCGTTATCAATGGGATCAGGGCTACTTCCAGCAAGAGATATATCGAAGAGTTAGTGCTGGGCTAGCAGAAAATCAAAGTTTATCAGAAGCCTGGTCTAAAATTCCTGAAAAATTAGCTTTTTATGATTACATCGGAAATAATCCGGCGAAAGGGGGATTATTCAGGGCGGGTTCGATGGATAGCGGGGATGGAATAGCAGTTGGATGGTTAGGACACCCCGTCTTTAGAGATAAAGAAGGACGTGAACTTTTTGTACGTCGTATGCCTACCTTTTTTGAAACGTTTCCAGTCGTTTTGGTAGACGGCGACGGAATTGTTCGAGCAGATGTTCCTTTTCGAAGGGCAGAATCGAAGTATAGTGTTGAACAAGTAGGTGTAACTGTTGAGTTCTACGGCGGCGAACTCAACGGAGTGAGTTATAGTGATCCCGCTACTGTGAAAAAATATGCTAGACGCGCTCAATTGGGTGAAATTTTTGAATTAGATCGTGCTACTTTGAAATCCGATGGTGTTTTTCGTAGCAGTCCAAGGGGTTGGTTTACTTTTGGACATGCTTCATTTGCTTTGCTCTTCTTCTTCGGACACATTTGGCATGGTGCTAGAACCTTGTTCAGAGATGTTTTTGCCGGGATTGACCCGGATTTGGATTCTCAAGTAGAATTTGGAACATTCCAAAAAGTTGGGGATCCAACTACAAGAAGACAGGCAGTCTGATACAACACTGGTTTGTTATCTTTTGTCTCTATTCTCTTTTTATAATTTGTCATAAGGGACTAGCTCGCAGATAAAGAAAAAACAAAAGTGATGATTCAGACCTCAGACCAAGATTTCTCAGGTCCCCCCATAAAAACCATAAAAAGAAAATAAAAATAAGCAAACAGGTATGGAAGCTATAATTGTAAACCGCGATCGAATCTATGGAAGCACTGGTTTATACATTCCTCTTAGTCTCGACTCTAGGAATAATTTTTTTCGCTATCTTTTTTCGAGAACCGCCTAAAATTTCAACTAAAAAGTTGAAATGATTTTTCATTATCTCAATTGAAGTAATGAGCCTCGCTATATTGATTAATATAGCGAGGCTCATTACTTCAACTAGTCCCCATGTTCCTCAAACGGATCTCTTAGTTGTTGAGAAGGTTGCCCAAAAGCGGTATATAAGGCGTACCCAGTAAAACTTACAAGTAAACCAGATAGAAAGATGGCTACAAGGGTTGCTGTTTCCATTCTTATAAAATTTCAAGACCCAAATGGATCTATGATAAGATCGTTTATTTACGATGGAATGGTATACAAAGTCAACAGATCTCAATGAATACAATAGGATTTATGGCTACACAAACTGTTGAGAACAGTTCTAAATCTGCCCCAAGACGAACTAATACAGGGAGTTTATTAAAACCATTGAATTCGGAATATGGTAAAGTAGCCCCTGGGTGGGGAACAACTCCTTTGATGGGTGTCGCAATGGCTCTATTTACAGTATTTCTATCTATTATTTTGGAGATTTATAATTCTTCCGTTTTATTGGATGGAATTTCAATGAATTAGATCTATAAGAATCGCAAAGTTTTACAAAATAAATCATTTAGAGCTCGGGTTTCGAGCCCATTCTATTTTATTTTTCTATTTTATTTTGGGAGTTCGATCGCGGAATTTCTTTGTTTCTGTATTTCCGGAATATGAGTGTGTGACTTGTTATAATCGATCCTATTGATCGTACAGAAAAAGGTTCTGTCATCTTGATAGAGATGGTTCTACTTCGTCGGATATTTATTCTAGTATCCGGAACACGAAATAGATTAAGAAATTTTTGAACTATGATTCATACTTAATCTTCAGACCTCGTATCCGGACTCCAAAAAATTTTCAAAGAATTCGAATTTTAAAATCGAAAGATTTTTCTTTTGGTCAAAATCGAAATAGAAGAAAAATCTTTCTTTGAATTTTGAGTCAGTCTATATATTCATGGAATAAGTGATGGTCAAAAGGTTCTTACTCGGGGAATCCTTGACTTAACTTAGTATTTTTTTATTGAATCATCGTGGTTCTAGTATGAATCTGAGGTTTTAATCAATTCATATTTATATTTTTATATTTATAGGGTTCTTAACAAGAGAATTCCTATCAATACAATAAGAAATAAAAAAAGCCATATTATTTTACATATACATAAAAACAAATAAATAGGAAAAAAGAGGAATCAAGAGGCCTGTACGGATCAACATAAAGACCGCTGAGCCAATTTGAGATTTTGGTCTTATCGCCACAAACAAAAAAGAGTTTTCTTCTTTCGTACCTTCAAAGAAGATTGAATCTTTGATTCAAAATAA